CAAAGAAGGTTTTCCTGTACGTTCATCACTAAAAATTTCTAGATCCCAATAGACCCAATGCCAAATAGCTGCCAAAAAGCACAAGCCAGAAAATACAATATGCGCTCCGGCCACACCTTCGTAACTCCAAATACCCGGATCCGTTATAGTCCCCCCCGTAATACTCCAACCGCCCCATGAATTGGTTATTCCTAAACGAGTCATGAAAGGTATGACAAACATACCCTGTCTCCACATTGGATCAAGAACGGGATCAGAGGGATCAAAAACTGCTAATTCATATAGAGCCATCGAACCGGCCCAACCAGCAACCAGAGCTGTATGCATTATATGGACAGAAATTAACCGGCCGGGATCATTCAATACGACGGTATGAACACGATACCAAGGCAAACCCATGGAAATACCCCTTTATCAAAGATAAATGACACTATGTAACTTTATTGCATTGGAAAAGACTATGACTATGCAATGGACCCCTTTTGTTCAATGGATTATCTCGGAACAAGGGTTAATGTTTGTTCTATTCTGTTGGAACAATTATGTTTGTAGGAACAAAGAGAAACAAATCTATTCTATACCCGATAAGTAGCAATACGCAATGGGGAGTTGATACCATCTTCGATCAGTGAATGCTTTCATACTTGTTCATTATTGAAAGGCTATATTCGTAAGAATTTTATTTTATTTATTCTGTCTTCTTTATTGAAGTGAACATTTTTCTAATCTACACAGAAAATAGGATAAAGGTTGATATTATGAAGACAATAACCCTATTATTACGTTTCCACATCAAAGTGAAATATAGTACTTAATTTTTTCTTTCATTTAATGCCTATTGGTGTTCCAAAAGTTCCCTTTCGAAGTCCTGGAGAGGAAGATGCATCTTGGGTTGACGTATAGTGCGACTTGTCAGATATATTGGGTCATATGGAATTTCCCCGTTCTCTCTCCCGATTGAGATATCCCCCCTTTCGCCCAAGAAAGATTGATTGAATCATCCAAAATTTGGAGCGTGAAATGCAATTAGATCCATTTTTTGGTTTTAGGGGGATTCAGATTAATATTATCAATTAGAATAACTTATGGTTGGCTTGGTTGGACCAATAAAATGAAGTATCCAGGCTCCGTTTATAAAAATCCCAATTGATAATATATTGAAGATTACTACTTCTATTAGATATTTTATTGTTTTGATTTGAAATTCTAAATCGAATAAGAGTGATCTCAATCTTAATCACTCGAATAGAGTAATGGATATGTTGAATATTGAATTTGACGAAAGAAAAGATATCAAATGAATAAAAAGGGGAATTTTAAACAAATAAAAAAAAACACAGGTGGTATTGGAAGCATTTGTCCTATATGTGCAAATCAAAATTGGGCAGATCTTTACCCGGAGTAGAGCATAAACCTAAAAGAATTAAAAAGACCCGTTCAAGAACAAGAAAATGACATCGTGATTTGGATTGGATCTCGATGAAACGATACATCAATGAAAAGTGAGTTCGATAAGTTTAGTCAATTCTATTTTAATTTTCTATTTTAAATCGATTTTTTATATTATAGTTATATTGGGAATTAGGGAAAGAAACAAAAAGTCATATTTCTTGCAAAAGAAAAAACCCTTTATTATAAGTTCGAAAAAATCTCTATAACTATAAGGACTATAACTATAAGGAATAGAATCTACACATTGATTTTTTCACAATTTTTTTTGAACCGTATGCGTCAAAAGGTGCATGTACGGTTCCTAAGGGATACAATTTTACCCTAATCAACCGACTTTATCGAGAAAGATTACTTTTTTTAGGCCAAGAAGTCGATAGCGAAATCGCGAATCAACTTATTGGTCTTATGGTATATCTCAGTATTGAGGATGATACCAAGGATTTGTATTTGTTTATAAATTCTCCTGGCGGATGGGTAATACCCGGAATAGCTATTTATGATACTATGCAATTTGTGCGACCAGATGTACATACAATATGCATGGGGTTAGCTGCTTCAATGGGATCTTTTATCCTGGTCGGAGGAGAAATTACCAAACGTTTAGCATTCCCTCACGCTCGGCGCCAATGAGTTTTTTATTTGAAAGAAAAAAGAAGACTATGCCTTCACCACATGAAATATTAATATTTAGTAATAATAGCATGGCACTTTGAATTCGATATGAGAATTTTTTTTTTCAAAACATTCGATTATGTATCGAAAGAGTAGTATGAGATGAAAAGTATTCCTGATTTTTTTATCAGAAGTCCATTTCAGCGTCACAAACTTTTTTTTCTTTTCATACCAAAAGACTCTTAACAATATTTATGTTTGGAAGAGTACAAAAAAAATGATTTCTTCCGTATTTTTCGGATCAAAAAGAAACTTTGGGATTGCTGAATTACAGACGAAATAAATATATATATAGCAACGGAGCCATCATAGTATTTTTGAACTCCTCCGAAAAGAAGGGTGGTAATTGGATCATTTACTAAATCTGGATCTGATCGATCCGATTTTTTTCTTTCTTCAACGGAAAATAAAAGTAAATTCCATTGTGGAGCCGTATGCAGTGTGCAAAAAATGCACGTACGGTTGTTCAATTCTATCTTTTTTATTGTTATTCCTTATTTTTTCTCTTCGCCTCATCATGCGAAATAGAAGAGGTAGATCATCAGGGTAATGATTCATCAACCTGCTAGCTCTTTTTATGAGGCACAAACAGGAGAATTTATCCTGGAAGCGGAAGAACTATTGAAATTGCGCGAAACCCTCACAAGGGTTTATGTACAAAGAACGGGCAAACCCTTATGGATTGTATCCGAAGATATGGAAAGAGATGTTTTTATGTCAGCAACAGAAGCCCAAGCTTATGGAATTGTTGATCTTGTAGCGGTCGAATAAAACGAATAAAAATAGCAAAACATTTGAGATTTTATCTTCTTACTGGGTTTACCATTCTTGATTTAATCTTCTATTAACTAGAAATAATTCATAATCATTCGGTTAGGATTGATCTAAACCAGTCCATTATGTATATGATTTAACATGCCAACTATTAAACAACTTATTAGAAACACAAGACAGCCAATCAGAAATGTCACGAAATCCCCCGCTCTTCGGGGATGTCCTCAGCGCCGAGGAACATGTACTAGGGTGTATGTGTGACTCGTTCAGATTATGAGCTGGAACAAAAAAAGCAAATGAAAGGAAAGAATTTTTCCAGTATTAATGATCAGTACCAGTGAATAGGATAAAATGGAAGAACTCCAGTCACTATCTAAAATGAAAAAGATCTATTCATCTATTGGGTATGAAATTTATGGTTTCTATTGGTGTAAATCCGATTTAAGATGAGAAAAAATTTCCCATTGGTAGCGAACGTTATCCATTAAGCGGGGAATCTTATTTTTAGAGCAAAACAAAAAAATTATGCTCCCATTCTTGCAAGAACGGACTAACAGGGCCAGCTATCTAGCTAACCTTCAAAATTAAATACCGTTACTGTATAAGTGGATCTCGTTGTGAAAGACCTATTACTGGATAATTCATGGGTAGAGCCAAAAAGTTTGAACTGTACAAGTTATCAATAACATTCAGTAAATGAAGTAAAGGGCTCCGGTGTATAGAGAGGACCTCACCGTTTAAGAAGTAACCATAGAAACGAAGGAACCCACTATTTCTTTATTCATCTATATTTAAATGAAATTTACATTTATTTTTTATTTGTTTGATACATTAATACAATTTCTTATTTTTTTTTCTTGTTTCAAGGAAAAATGTCTAAAAAAAGAAAAAATCGTGGTCGGGAAGGTTATAGTAGCAAAAGCCATTGGGATTTTTTTTTTATACATTGGAAAATTCCGTTTTGTTATTAATAGACCAGGAAGGGAAAAAAGAATAACTCAAAGAAAGAAAATCAATTAGTTATTCATCAAAGTTTCATTTATTCAATGACTAGAGTTAGACGAGGATATATAGCTCGGAAACGTAGAAAAAAAATTCGTTTATTTGGATCAACCTTTCGAAGGGCTCATTCAAGACTTACTCGAACTATTGCTCAACAGAAAATAAGGGCTTTGGTTTCGGCTCATCGGGATAGAGATAGGCAAAAGAGAGATTTTCGTAGTTTGTGGATCACTCGGATAAACGCAGTAATTCGCGAAAACGGGGTATACTATAATTATAGTAAATTTATACATGATCTGCACAAGAGACAGTTGCTTCTTAATCGTAAAATACTTGCGCAAATAGCTATAGTAAATAGGAATTCTCTTTATATGATTTCCAATGAGATCATAAAAAAAGAAGATTGGAAAGAATCCCCAAAAATGATTTAAATCAAGTTCCCCGGAGTTTATTCTCCGGGAGGATAGAGTAGAAATTAGTCTGATAAAATACAATAAAAAAAAAAAATCAACAAACCAAAAAAAAAAAAAAAAAAAATTGCCCGATTTTTTATTATCTTACGACACAACAATCAAATCTAGATTCTCATTTTTTTTAAAACAAACCAGCAATCCATTTTTAAGTTCAGATTCGAATTTGGTTTTGATTCAATTATCAATTAAATAAAGAAAGACCTATTATTTATTTTTGGTTCTAAAATTAGCAGTTCTAGTAGTCGACTCGATTCTTTCAAATTGTTTCTCATTATTAAGAAAAGGTAACAAAGATAAGATACGAGCTTGTTTTATAGCAATAGTAATTAATCGTTGTTGTTTCAAGGTCAATCTATTCACTCGCCTAGATAATATTTTTCCTTGTTCACTAATAAATCGACTAATTAAACTCATGTTTCTATAATCAATTCGATCCCCCGATTGGATCGGGGGCAAACGTCTACGAAAAGATCGCTTGGATTTAATAAAGGGTCGCTTGGATTTATCCATAGTTTGTTTAGTTTATTCCTTATTATACCGAAGATCCTATTTCGGTTGGAGCTAAAAAAAATTAGAATTAAGAAATAGGATTTGGTTTGTTTATTTCTATTTTATATATTTTTTTCTATTCTTTTAATTATATATAATTAAAAGAATAGAAAAAAAAAAAAAAAATAGAAATTCTAAATTTTACATTTATATAACATTTATATATATATATTTAAAATTATATATTTATATAAAATAGAAAATCTAATGAAAATCGTTTTGTCCCCTTCCTTGAAAGAATGATAGACAGACGTTCGGTTCGATCTATTTCTTTATCTCTCCATGAATTGTATGTTTGTAACAATAGGGACAGAATTTTCGCAATTCCAACCGACTAGGCGTATTGTGTCGATTCTTTTGAGTAATATATCTGGAAATGCCCCTTGATTCCTTATTAACACTCTTTCGAACACAACCGGTACATTCCAAAATTACTTTTACTCGGGCATCTTTACCCTTAGCCATCAACCTAACCTCCTTTGGATTTTTGATTCAAGAAACTTTTCTATTTTTATTTTCGACCTGAAGTGAAGAAGAAAGGAAAATCAAAAAATAGAAGTTCCTAACTCGAAATACAAACACAATTAGAAAGATTTCTTGGCAATCAATAGAGTAATAATAGTAAATAAATTAAGAAATACTCCGTAATCAAATGGTTTCTAACTATATTTCTAATCACACTATTTCATTTTAATAGCTTGTATGATACTATTACCCTAGATCAACATTTTCATTTCCGTTCTCCCTCTTTTTTTAGAGATTTTCATTCGAGCTGGATCCCAAATTCTTATATTATTAAAAAAAAAGGGGGGGTATTAGTCACAGATAGTTGATTCTATCTCTAATCTTCGTTACCCCCTTACCACGTCAATAACTAGAATGCAAAACTAGAATGAAAAAAAAGGGAATGTCAGCGCATCTGGGAAAAAACGATTGATTTCTATTAATAGACCAGCTAAAGCCCCAAACCATAGAGTACTTAGTACGGGTGCCACGGAAAGATATGTTTTTAGATCTCGCATTGAAAATCCTCCTTCTTTATTTCTTTAATGTAATATATAAAATAGAGGTAATACATATCTAATCTACGATCAGATGTATATATAGTTTTAAGTTAAAGACTACTTTTGTTTGTACACAAAATCCCTAAGCTAAGTCAAATTAAAATGTACAACGATCCGGTAAATAAGATAGTTTTTTTTTTAAGAAAATAGAGTAGCATGCCCCTTCCTACTGAGTATTCCCGAAAAGTTTTTTTTATTTACGACAGGTTTTTCAGATATATCAAAAAATTTTTATTATACCTTATATGATATGAGACCAAAAAGAGTAAATGGCAAGATAAATTATGTATGTCTATAGGAAATAACGATGTGGAAAACAAGACAAGGATTCTTTACAATTACACTATAAAACCAATTGAATTGAAAGGGATGTAGCGCAGCTTGGTAGCGCGTTTGTTTTGGGTACAAAATGTCACGGGTTCAAATCCTGTCATCCCTACCTAATTACTTTTCCTCTGAAAAGTAAGGAGGAATTCAATTTTCATTCAAATCGATTAAAAACAGAATTTCTCATTTTTTTTATCATACTCTATATGATAGATAGTGTATGCATGCAGGATGTAGATGTAGTTTTTGGTTACAAAAAGTTTTCTTTACAGTCTTATCTATTATGATAAGAAAGCGCTCTTAGTTCAGTTCGGTAGAACGTGGGTCTCCAAAACCCGATGTCGTAGGTTCAAATCCTATAGAGCGTGATTCCATTCTTGTTAGGTCGAATCGAATGAATTATCGAATTAGACTGAAATAACTGAGCAGTAATCTAGATTTGACCTCCCCCTTTCTCTAATCCGCAGGAGGTCAATCAAAAAACGATTTGTTAATTAATCAAAGGCCCAACTGATCACCACGTCTGTATTGTAAATATGCGGTTACGAATAATCCAGCCAAAGTAATAGGAATTAGACCTAAGACGATTCCAAATAGAAAAACTTCAATCATTTCAATTCGTTTGAAAAAAAAAAAAAAGGTAATATCTATCCCTAAATATTAATCTGAATCGCCCATGAATCTCAATAAACAAAAATTATCAATTGCCGCGGTAAAGAACTAAAAAATATATGAAATCCCACAGCACAGAAAGATTTCTTGAGTTGTTCATTCAATTAATTTCAAATAAGTCGTATCTTGCTCAGACCTATAAATAAAGCGGAGGTTATAGTTAAAACCGCTAGTAAAAACCCGAAATAACTAGTTAGAGTAGGCATGAAGGAACTAAATGAAATATGTTCTTTTTATACATATGTATATAAAGCACTTACCTAAGTTTCCATTTTGAAAGATCGGAGAGAGAATAAGTAAAAATATCAATTCTAAAGAATAAGTTCAATTGAAAGTTTTTGATTTATCAATTATTAACTATTAGATTATAGATGTCACTAACAAAGATAAAGTAAGAGCGGTAGAAAAAAAAAAAAGAAATGACTTATTTATTATCTGTGACATCTACACATCTCGTGATTTTGAATCAACAGATTTGTTGAGAAACTCTTGAGTAAACTAATCGAATACTAATA